CCAATCCAAAGAGAAAAGTAAGGATTTTTTTAGGAAAGGGATTAAAGAAAACAGTATTCAAGATACAAGTACAAAAATTAATAACCCCCCCCAAAAAAACGGAATATTTTCATATATTTTTTGTATCGTTTTGGCGACATGGCCGAGCGGTAAGGCGGGGGACTGCAAATCCTTTTTCCCCAGTTCAAATCTGGGTGTCGCCTGATCAACAAAAAAATCGGAATACCTTATTATATTTTTATATTTTATATTATGTTATATTTTATATTATGTTTTGCTGAGATAACTTGACAAATTTTTTTTCCAGCAGAAGTAAGCGGGGGAGAGGACTCTTGATACTTGCTTGATTCTATAAGCATCTGGCGGTTCTGTTCTCTAAAATGAAAATGCTGTAAATCCTTGCGTCTAGGCTTCAGTTCAAGGAAAGATTATATTAGTGAATATTGAATGAAAAAGAATCGTTAAATCTTAATATGTCTTCTATTATTAATGTAGTGTTTATTAATTAGGTCTTGAATTAAGTTGGATAGACGAACGAGGAATTTATTTGATTATTAATTTATTAGTTGCGTAAAGGTCGAAAGATACTTTGTTCGTATATAGACTCATGAAATTCTCTGTGTGCTCCTGCATTCAATTTAATATTGATTGAAGAGATAATTGGCTTTAATGTAATAGACTATCTTCCGATTGTTTCACCGAGACAAGCAGGAGACGTAATGTAAGGATTAGATAAAATGAAAAAAGAAATAGGGTATGTGATAGATATAGATAGTGATTTATCTTGACTCTAGATTTTTATACTTTTTACTTAATGAAATGAAGGTCAACAAAAGAAAGACTAGGTCTTATTATTCCTACATGTTAGTAACATTCCCTTGAAACTTCCAGGGGTGTATCTACGTATTTTGCTTGTGCTTAGTGTTTTCCGATTCTACTCGAAATCATATAAGAAACCTGTTATAATTGTGAGTTTATTGGATTGTTTCATCAACGGTATTGGGTCAGAATTCCCTTTTGACTCTGCGCCAGGAATTCCACTATTATTAATGAACATAATAATGAGTAGTGAACAATAATGGAATAATTCCTTCATATTTATAGAGATAGGGGATATAATTCACATGGATATAGTAAGTCTCGCTTGGGCTGCTTTAATGGTAGTCTTTACATTTTCTCTTTCACTCGTAGTCTGGGGTAGAAGTGGACTCTAGAAGTACTACTAATTGAGTTTGATTCCTCAAACTCAACTCATATCAATTGTTTTATAGATCGTTCTGCAAAGTCCTTTTTTTTACTGTTCAAATAGAAAAGAAAATAATTATGTTATTAAGTGGATACAGACTTCCTATGGGAAACAACATAGACATAGTGGTTGTCCAACAATATACTACACATAATAAAATATTGCCTTGGGCAAGTCACATATTGCGCGTTCCCGCTTTTTTTATTCTTTTAGAAATTTTATTTCTGTTATGCTTGCTTTATTGAACTCATTTCATATCATGGTTCAAACGTTAAAAATCAGTGGGCTTTACTAATCCTTTTCGAAATCCAAAGAGGTTCCCATGGAAATGAATCACTGGATCATCTGTCAACTGATCAATCAATTACTTCTTCGGAATACTAAAAAAAGATTATGTGATTTTCTTTTTATTAATTATTAGTAATTATTTATTAATTATTAATATAGGCCTATACTCTTACTCTTTTTTCCTTCGTCAATTTGATTCTTTCAATGGATATCGGGATTCATATTGAATAGAATCAGAAATTCTAGGAATTCGAATTGTAAGAGTAAGAATTGCCCTTCGATTTTTTCAGATTGATGATTGGAATCAACACAAATTAAATAGATGAAGCAAAGAAATAGAATTGGTACACTATGTAAATACATTACATATATGTAATTGATATCTCTGAAGATACATATTGTAGATTGATCTATATTAAACCTCTATCTTTATACAGTACGACTTTATATACTACAATAACAATAATAAGTATGGTAGAAAGAAATATATGAATCTTTCTACCATACTATCGAATCTCATAAAATACTGATGATTCTAGTCCGCTTATTTCATTTAAGACACGAAATTTTAATACTTTTCATTTTATTTTTTCTTTTCAATCATTGATAAGAACTAAACAGTCAAGTTTAATTCAAATTAATCATTTTGACTGACTGTTTTTACATATATTATAAGTAAAAAAGCAGTAGGAACTAGAATGAACAGTGCAGTAGCAATAAATGCGAGAATATTTACTTCCATAATCTCATCGTTTCATTTTTAATTAATTCGCAATAACTCGGGATTTAATCCCATAGAGCTGATAAATCTTTCGCCTGTAAATTCAATATTCAATGGGATGAATTATATCTCGACGATATCGAATCGGAGCAATATCATGAATAACAATATCTGAGCTATCAAATTGATTCATCGTCGAGAATTAAATAGTATAACATAGGAAGATCTTTTATCCATACCGAATTCAAATTTTGATTCCCGATCCGATAAATAATTCCTTTACTTTCTTTATCATTCTTTCTTTTCTATAACCTACGCCCCTCCTTGTACAATCATCTGATGAAATATCATATGACCGCCTTTACACTTACTTACATTGGTTATAAAAAACCCCAATAAAATAACCAATAGAAGCGAAATGTAAAAAGGAAGAAGTTTAGTTCTAAACCCCCTTTTTTATGATCTAATCTTCTTGGAAAACAAAGAAGTAGTATAAATAAGGAGAGTCCGGGTATAAAAAAATCGAGTATTCCATCAAATTCATTAAAAAGTTTGTTCTTTCTTCGGCAAGACCCTTAAACTTAAAAAAGATTATTCATTCCCTCACAAAGAGAGATAGGACCTTCTTTGAGCTTTATTTTATTAATATCCCATTTCTTTGTTCTTTGGATTAATTATGGGATGCATATATCAAAAATTCAGTGTGAAATTTGAATGAGATAAATTGTTTCAAATTCACATTAATAATTGAAATTATTAATTGAGGTTACACAAAATTGGAGTCCTAAAGGGATATACTTTTAATCTTACTTTAATCTTACTAAAGGTATATACTTTTAATCTTAAAAGTATTATATCAAAGTTACTATGTTAAGTTAATTTTTTTTTGTATCATACAAATTCCATTTGTGTATAGCCTCCTGTAAACGTATAGTACTCTATTACACAGATTGGGAATAATCGAAAAAGCCAGACTCCGTACGGTATCTCTTGGAATCCTGAATATGATTTTACCAATCATTGTACTAATCTACATATGTCTTTCTCCTATCAATCGGTACTAGTTGAATAAATGGTAATTCCCATATTTCTTTGATGATAAGTGTGAAACTAATAAATAAAATACTAAAATACTAATAAATAAATAAAATAGGAGGGTATCCTCTTGGGAATGAAATTATGCTATTTGTTTTGTTCTCCTTTTCACAGCAAATGCAGAGATGAATTGATGTATTTTTTTTTAGTGGATTTGGGTCTGTCGGGACTGACGGGGCTCGAACCCGCAGCTTCCGCCTTGACAGGGCGGTGCTCTGACCAATTGAACTACAATCCCAAGGAAATAGAGTGTACATCATACATATTCTTATGATTTCATTCAAACCCTTTCTATTACTATTAGAGTTTAGATATTTAGATTAGAATAGTCGTATTATAACAGAAACGCGCGTAATATATTTGATATACACACGGATATGCACTTTAGTGGGAGTGTCTCACGGATTGTTAATAATCCTTTCGTTTTTTATAAATTGAAAAATAATCAAAAAAATCTTTCAATGAAAAAAAAAGAGTTTTTTATTTATTCTTTATTTTATTCTTTTCCTTATACTTCCAGATCCTTATATGAATCTAGTATGAATCTAGATCATTAGCAAGCAAGATCAGAATTTGTGAGAAAAAAATAAAGAGAGCAAATGAACAGCGGTAAAATATATCAGAAATTTTTAGTTTTTTTTCTTCTTCCGTATTCCGATCAGGCATTTCTGGGGAACAACAAATGGGGTTCTATCATTTCATGGTGGATCGGCCAATTATTGGGCCGAGCTGGATTTGAACCAGCGTAGACATATTGCCAACGAATTTACAGTCCGTCCCCATTAACCGCTCGGGCATCGACCCAGGAAGAATCAATTCCCGGCTTATTGATAATCCATGATCAACTTCCTTTCGTAGTACCCTACCCCCAGGGGAATTCGAATCCCCGCTGCCTCCTTGAAAGAGAGATGTCCTGAACCACTAGACGATGGGGGCAAGTATGCCCGACCGCCATCATACTGTGCTCATTGTATGAACAGTTTTTTGAAATTGTCAATATAATGTGGTATGATTAAATCTGAAAGATCTTTCCCTCTTTCATGATTCCATAGAATCTTTTGATTCGTATTTATATTCATGAATCATTCATTCTAATCATATAATTTTTTTTTAATATTATTTTCATTAATTTTATTTATTTTATTCATTAATTTTATTTATTTTATATTTATTCTTTGAAATAGAATAAATAAAATTAAAATAAATAGATATTAATTGATATTAATTATAAATCGATATTTCTATTAAATATTTCTATTAAAATAAAAAAAAAAAATAAATAAAATAAGAAACTAAATCGGTAGAATAGAAATAATACGAGGTATAGGACCTTTTGGGGAGTGATTGGTCCGCCAGACCAGAAAGGGAAATTAAACTTCATTTTTCTATCTTACACTAAGCCAGGAAATTAAAAAAAATCTGAAAATATGGGAAGAAGGATAGGGATCAACAAGTTATTGAAAATTGTTTTTCTCTAAGAATTAAGTTCGGGGAACAAGTAAAATAAATCTTTTTATCAATGATTCTACGAAATATCTTATATCTATGTTGAATTGGTAAGTCTATGTATCAATCAAATTAATTTCGTTATGATGGGGGTCAATTCAATTAATTCAATTTAGGGTCGGTTTTGAAACAATTCATTGCATT